CATGCTGCGCTCCACATAATCTTGTACATTCAAAAAGGGGATCGATTCTGTAAAAGATGAAATCAGTAAATGGGGTCAATTCACTGAAATGTTCCCTTTGTAAGATCGTCAATACTGTACCCAAGGCTTTTTTAGAGTATACCGAATCAATATAGCTATCCTTCTTCTGACACAGCAACGCAATTTCAATCCGTATCAAAAGGAAGTTCGAGCTCATTTCTGTCTTCTTTTCTTATTGCTTATCGATGTAGAATCATGTATCCTTCAATAGAGGGGCCCCCCAATCTCTGTAGTTGTAAGGGCTCCCCCATTTCTATCCAGGAATGGGGAGATTAGATAAAGTAGAAACCTCACAGGTGGGATTCTAGGAATGGAGAATTTATCAAGGTTCTTGGAATCTTTTTGTTTAGGAATTGGTTCGTTGCCCAGTAACAAATGGAATAAATCAAATAGTAGAGAGTCAAAAAAAGAAAAGGTCCAAATACAAAGGATTTTTCAAGTTTCTTCTCAATTCAGTCAAAGAAAATGTCCTTTTTTCTTTTTTGAATGAAATGACAAGGCAAAGTTCTCATTATTCTTTTCTTTTTTTTTTTCAATTGCAATATTCGTTTACGCAAGTTTATTCAAGAGTTGGGAAATCCTTTTGTTGGTTCGGAATTACGGGACGGAATAGGTGGGCAGATGCTTAATGGATTTCTTTTTATCCTTTTGGCAGTCTATTGTTGTTAGCAACAACTCAACTCATTAATGAATCAAAACGACCAATTGCACTTATTCTTCCAATTGGTAGTTTGGCTTATCTTCCTATCTTTCTTTCCAAAACCAAACTTAGGGAAATGCTTTCGAAACATATGCATAAAAAACAGATTTTATTCCGTTCTTTCATGTCTACGATAACGAGTTATTTTGGTTTTCTACTAGTGGCTTTAACTATAACTGCCGTTCTTTTTATTGGTCTGAGCAAGATACGACTTATTTGAAATGAAGCGCTTTTTCGCGCCTCAAATGGAAATGATTCTTATGGATCCCTAAGATTTAGGGGGACTATGGATGAATAGTTAGAGATGTATATTACCTCTCTTTTTTTCTCTTCAATGAAATGGAAATGATTGAAGTTTTTCTATTTGGAATCGTTTTGGGCCTAATTCCGATTACTTTAGCTGGATTGTTTGTAACCGCATATTTACAATACAGACGCGGGGATCAGTCGGACCTTTGATGAATTCGCATTCCTGACCTTTTATCCACGGGAGGTCCAGTGCAGAGGGCCCTTCCACCCCCTTTTTTTGTCTCATTTTTTTGCACGAAGAATCACATCGCGCTCTGTAGGATTTGAACCTACGACATCGGGTTTTGGAGACCCGCGTTCTACCGAACTGAACTAAGGGCGCTTTTTTGTTTTCTTTTTTTTATCAGAATAGAGAAGACTCTTTCTTTTTGTAACCCGAATCCCTTTTTTATATCTATCCTATAGTATACCATAAAATTGGAAATTCTGTATGTTCAATTGGAATCAATCTCAACCGGAATCGATCTCTCGTGACTGCTCAGGGGAGCAGTATGTAGGGATGACAGGATTTGAACCCGTGACATTTTGTACCCAAAACAAACGCGCTACCAAGCTGCGCTACATCCCTTTCTTTTCTTTCAACGGGTCTACGTGTGGAATTCCTGTATTGTTTTCCATAGGCTCCTTTCCTCTATGGATAGAGACCTTTTCTCTTTCCATTTCTTTTTTTTCGGTATCATATAAGACATATACATCTATGATATACATATGTCAATATAGAATCGAAGAGAAGAATCTTCGAAGATTAAGAGAAGAATTCTATTAGAATAGAATTCGATAAAAAGAGAGGTTTCTCTACACATGAAATACTCCTAAAGAAAAAAGAGTTGTTTGAAATGTTCCCTTCGGGCGGAGGGGAGGCATATCATATCCTTGCTTTCCTTTTTAGGAAAGCCACAATTGGATGTCCCCCGTTTTTGTACATGGCAATTTGAATTCTGAACTTTCATCGAAATAAAAGGAGGCCCTACCTCTATACATCCGATCATATATGTATTACATTTATGTCGTATAATAAGGAATACCGAGGGAGGATTTGAAATGCGAGATCTAAAAACATATCTCTCCGCGGCGCCGGTACTAAGCACTCTATGGTTCGGGGCTTTGGCAGGTCTATTGATAGAGATTAATCGTTTCTTTCCGGATGCGCTGACATTCCCCTTTTTTTAGTTATTGATATGGGAAGGGATGCAGAAGATTAGAGATAGAACCAGAGTGAAATATCTGTGACGAATCCCCCTCCCCCTCCTTTAGGAAGATTCAGGAGATAGAAGAGAATGGGGCTGGGGGTAGGGTAAGATAGGAGCAAGGAGGGGGTCCCGGCTTCCGATGCCCCTTTCTTTCCTTTCGAGTGAAATGATACAAAGGGTGCTTAGGGAAGATTGTTGTATAGGATATTGCAACAAAATCTTTCCTAATTGGATTTCGAGGCAGGAACTTCTTTTTTTTCGTTTCTTTGCTTTGGTTCGGAAAGAGAGAGGAGTTAGGTGAATCAAAAAACCACAAGGAGGTTTATGGCTAAGGGGAAAGATGCCCGAGTAAGGGTTGTTTTGGAATGTACGAGCTGCGTTCGAAGGGGTCTTAAGAATCAAAAAAAAAAGGACTCACCCGGCATTTCCAGATATATTACTCAAAAGAATCGGCACAATACGTCCAGTCAATTAAAATTGCGAAAATTCTGCCCTCATTGTTTCAAGCATACCATTCACGGGGAGATCGGAGATTGAGCCAAAGAGCTGCGTGTCACCTTTCCAAGGAGCATAAAAAAGGCATTCCTTCGATATGTATTCTATATCTTATAGAATTCAAAATAAGAAATAGAATGTGAAATATCTTGAATAGTGCTGCTAGAATAGAAGCAAAGTCACTCTTTTTCAGTCCCCTCTTACTTCTTTTTTGAATTCTACCTAAATCATTTTGGATCCGATCGAAACGGGATTTTCGGGATAAGGACTAAAAAACCATGGATAAACCCAAGCGACTCTTTTTGAAACCCAAAAGCCCTCTTTTGACACCCAATCGCCCGTTTTTGAAAAAAAAGCGCTCCTTTTTGAAAAAAAAGCGACGCGTAAAGAGACCCTCTAGTCGACACGCGTCCCCGATTGAAAAGGGGGACAAAATTCACTATACAAACATTAGTTTAATTAGTCGATTTATTAGTCAACAAGGAAAAATATTATCGAGACGGGTCAAGAGAGGATTGACCTTACAACAACAGCGCCGTCTTGCTATTGCTATAAAACAAGCTCGTATTTTATCTTTGTTACCTTTTCATGCTAGTGCGAAACTCTTCAAAAAAAAAAAGAAGCGAGTCCCCTCCACTCCCCCAAAAAAGGGCTTTCGAAAGCGAAACAGAAAAAAATAGGCGGACTCCTGAATGGAATCCAAATTCCAATCTGAATTGGATTGCTGCGTCCTAAGAAAAAACAGAATCAGGGTAAGAGGTTCTTTTTTTTATTGCTATTGCGCAGGTGCGCCTATTTTGACGACCTTTTCACTTTTTCTATGCTATTTGATCATACTCATTCATTGCTACTCGACCTTCCCAGAGTCTCCAAGGAACTGCATTTTTGAATTCCATTTGAATTAGGAATGCAAAGGGTTCGGTGCATTCATCACAACCCCTCTCTTTTCGAATCTCACTGGCTCGAAATGATGGAAAGCCCATTTGGATTTGAGATAGCTATAAATTGTGTAAAGACAACTGCTATTTAGGATAGCTATTTGTGCAAGCATTTTACGATTAAGGACCAACTGCTCCTTGTATAGATTGTGTATGAGTTGACTATAACTATGGAATACTGCGTTTTTGCGAATTACTCCATTTAGTCGAGTGATCCACAAACGACGAAAGCCCCTCTTTTGCCTCATTCTATCACGATAAGCCGAAGCCAACGCTCTTAGCGTCTCTTGAGCAATAACTCGAGTAAGCCTCGAATGGGCTCCTCTAGCGCCCAATGCAAAGAAATGCATTTTTTCTCTACGTTTCTTAGCTATAGAGCCTCGCGTAGTTCTGGACATTCACGACATGAAACTTTGATGAATAACTAATGGTAATGGATTTCTTTTTGGTTTCAGTTACTCTTTTCCCTCTCCTAGTTTTTGAATAACAAACGTATTTTTCCAATGTATAAAAGAAAAATTCCAATGGCTTTGGCTACTATAACCTTCCTGACCGCGATTTTTTCTTTTTTTTCTAGGCATGAGACCTTCCACTCCAAACTTCGATTGATACGAAGTATCAAAAAGACTTAGTAAGAAAAGGGGATAAATAGAAAGAAGTCAATAATGAGATAGCGGGTTCCATCGTTTCTATGGTTTCTTCTTGAACGGTCAGGTCTCCTCTATACACCGGAGCCCCCTCTTTCCTTGAATCAATGCGAGTGCCAACTTGTACAGTTCCCACTCTTTGGCTCTACCTATCCATTCTTCAGTAATAGGTCTTTCCCAATGAGACCCACCTATACAGTAACGGTATTTAATGCGAAGGATTCGCGAGGTAGCTGACCCTCTTAGTCCGTTCTTGCAAGAACGGAGGGATACTCTTTTCCGCTTTTGAAATCGAATTTTTCCCGCTTAATGGGAATCGAGATTGACTCCCAATGGGGCATTCTTTTTCCTCTTAAATGCAAAATGTGGGTGATTGGATTTGAACCAATAAAAAAACCATAAATTGCAGACACAGTCGAAGAATATGATCCATTTTTGGACTTTTTCAATAGGGTTCATTCTATTCTCTGGTCCTACTTGTTAATACTGGACTATTCTTTTCCCGGCCCGTAATCTTGTGATCTGAACGAGTCGCACATACGTCCTAGTACATGTGCCTCGGCGCTGAGGGCACCCCCGAAGCGCGGGGGATTTCGTAGCATTTCGGACTGGCTGTCTTGCGTTTCTAAGAAGTTGTTGGGTAGTTGGCATGCTAAATAAGATACCGAATGGACTGGTTTAGATCCATCCTAACCGGAAGCTTCTAAATCCCTTCTCTTTCCTTTCCTCCATTCATCGAATGGAAGAATTGAAAACGCAATCGGGGAAGAATCGAAAATAGAAAGTCATGGATTGGAGCAAAAGGCCCCCTTTTTCGATTAGTTAATCGAGGATCCCAAGCTCCTGGGATGTATCAAGGAACCCGGCTTCGTCTTTGGTTTCATCAGGTTCCTTCCCCTTTATTTTTCAGCTATAATCTGATCAATAATTCCGTACGCCTTGGCTTCCTTTGGTGTCATATAAGTATCCGATTCCAGGTCTACAGTTAGAACCCACCAGGATTGGCCTGTTCTGTGTGCATAAATATCTGTGACGGATTCGCGCAAGTCTAAGAGTACAAGCGCTTCCTTCACAACTCGTCTTAGCGAGTCCTCAAAGGACTTCATACGAGGTTGGTGGATCATTACCCTAGCGTGAGGGAATGCTGCACGTTTGGTGAATTTTCCTCCGAGCAAAGCAACCGATGCCATGGAAGCCGCGACTCCGAGGCATATGGTACTTACTCCCACCGAGCGGATAGTATCATAAATAGCCAGCCCGGAGAATACGAATCCCCCAGGAGAGTTTATAAGCATGATGGGCTCCCAGCTAGGATGTTCTATAGTGAGAAATACCATAAGACTTATGAGGTTATTTGCGAGCTCCGTGGTAATTTCTCGGCCTAAAAAAAGGGCTCTTTCCCGATAAACTCGATTATATAAGTCAACCCAAGTGGGTTCTTCCTCTTCAGAACCTTCAAAGACTACTTTTGGAACACCAAACGGCATATAAATAAAATGGATTTGATTCCGTAATGAATGACTCTAGTGTACTTGGATGTGGAAGCGTAACCGTGTCATGTTTTTCTTATATGAATGAATTCCTTCTCTTTTCTTCTATGAATCGATTCATAGAATAGCAGCCCTTGATTCGATCCACAGATCTCTCTTATTTATTAGGACAATATCTTTTTTATCTTCTGGACAGGATCTTTCCTATTCGGACCATGTCTCCCTTATCAAGACGGAAGAGAATGAATAAAGGAAAATGCAAAGAAGGGGTCTTTCGCTTTTTTTTGTTTGAAATGATGATGAGGAAATAGGAAAGCGCTCCCTCCTCCTTCTAGAAATAGAAAATGAGAGCAATCCCCATTGCGTATTGGTACTTATTGGGTATAGAATAGATCTGCTTCTCTTTGTTCCTACGAACCAAAGACACTCTTCTATTATTACTCAAAGAATGGAACAAACGTGAATCTTTCTCCCAAAGAATTTGCGGAAAAAGAGGAGATCCTTTTTTTCAATGCAATAAAGTTCCTATAGTACCTATTTTGAAGGGGTCCTTCCATGGGTTTGCCTTGGTATCGTGTTCATACTGTTGTATTGAATGATCCGGGTCGTTTGCTTGCTGTCCATATAATGCATACGGCTCTGGTTGCTGGTTGGGCCGGTTCGATGGCTTTATATGAATTGGCCGTTTTTGACCCCTCTGACCCTGTCCTTGATCCGATGTGGAGACAGGGTATGTTCGTTATACCTTTCATGACTCGTTTAGGAATAACCAACTCGTGGGGTGGTTGGAGTATTACAGGAGGGACTGTCACAGCCCCGGGGATTTGGAGTTACGAAGGTGTGGCCGGTGCACATATTGTGTTTTCGGGCTTGTGCTTTTTGGCAGCTATCTGGCATTGGGTGTATTGGGATCTAGAAATCTTTTCTGATGAACGTACCGGAAAACCATCTTTGGATTTGCCCAAGATCTTTGGAATTCATTTATTTCTCTCCGGGGCGGCTTGTTTTGGTTTTGGTGCATTTCATGTAACAGGATTGTATGGGCCTGGGATCTGGGTGTCCGATCCTTACGGATTAACTGGAAGGGTACAGTCCGTAAACCCAGCTTGGGGTGTGGACGGTTTTGATCCTTTTGTTCCGGGAGGAGTGGCCTCTCATCATATTGCAGCGGGTACCTTGGGCATATTGGCAGGTCTCTTCCATCTTAGTGTACGTCCGCCGCAGCGTTTATATAAAGGATTACGTATGGGGAATATCGAAACCGTCCTTTCCAGTAGTATTGCGGCTGTCTTTTTTGCAGCTTTTGTTGTTGCTGGAACTATGTGGTATGGTTCAGCAACTACCCCAATCGAATTGTTTGGACCCACTCGTTATCAATGGGATCAGGGGTACTTTCAGCAAGAAATATATCGAAGAGTTGGTGCAGGGCTGGCGGAAAATCAAAGTTTATCCGAAGCTTGGGCGAAAATTCCTGAAAAATTGGCTTTTTATGATTATATTGGTAATAATCCGGCAAAGGGAGGATTATTCAGAGCAGGCTCAATGGACAATGGGGATGGAATCGCTGTTGGGTGGTTAGGACACCCTATCTTTAGAGATAAAGAAGGGTGCGAACTTTTTGTACGCCGTATGCCCACTTTTTTTGAAACATTTCCAGTCGTTTTGGTCGACGGAGACGGAATTGTTAGAGCGGATGTTCCTTTTCGAAGGGCAGAATCCAAGTATAGTGTCGAACAGGTAGGTGTAACGGTTGAGTTCTATGGCGGCGAACTCAATGGAGTCATTTATAGTGATCCTGCTACCGTGAAAAAATACGCTAGGCGCGCTCAATTAGGTGAAATTTTTGAGTTAGATCGTGCTGCGTTGAAATCTGACGGCGTTTTTCGTAGCAGCCCAAGGGGCTGGTTTACGTTTGGACATGCTTCCTTTGCGCTGCTCTTCTTCTTCGGACATATTTGGCACGGTGCTAGAACCTTGTTCCGAGACGTTTTCGCTGGGATTGACCCGGATTTGGATGCTCAAGTCGAATTTGGGGCATTCCAAAAACTTGGTGATCCAACCACAAAAAGACAGACAGTCTGATCCAACATTCTTACCTTCTTTTTGCCTCAAGAGAGGTTTTTCTTTTGTGATTTCGACCAAAGGCGAAAGTTAGGCGCGTCGAGTATGGGGTTAGGAAAAAGGGGGTTGTGGATCCATTTGGATTGGAATTGCTGCCCTTTCCGGGTTTGTTTTGTACTCATCCCGACAAAACAGGTAGGGAAGCTATAATAGGAAAGCGCGATCAAATTTATGGAAGCATTGGTTTATACATTCCTCTTAGTCTCGACTCTCGGGATCATTTTTTTTTCCATCTTTTTTCGAGAACCACCCAGGGTTCCAACTAAAAAATAGAAGGATTGTGCAGTCTTGTAAAATAGAAGGAATGCGCCCCCTAATCATATACATATCAGGGAGGTCCGGTCCTTTAGCTAGTCCCCGTGTTCCTCGAATGGATCTCTTAGTTGTTGAGAGGGTTGCCCAAAAGCAGTATATAAGGCATACCCAGTAAAACTCACAAGTAATCCAGATATAGAGATGGCGACTAGGATTGCTGTTTCCATTATTCTAGAATTTGAAGACCATGACGGATCTGTGATAAGATCCTTTATTTAGAACGGAATGGTATACAAAGTCAACAGATCTCACTGAATCCAAAAGAATAGGATATATGGCTACACAAATCGTTGAGGATAGTTCTCGATCCGGTCCAAGACGAACCAATGTGGGGAGTTTATTGAAACCATTGAATTCGGAATATGGGAAAGTCGCTCCAGGGTGGGGAACGACCCCTTTGATGGGTGTCGCAATGGCTCTCTTTGCGATCTTCCTATCCATCCTTTTGGAGATTTACAATTCCTCCGTTTTACTGGACGGAATTTCCATGAATTAGATTCATAAAAAGAATAAAGTCCTAGTTATTCAATCCCTTTAATACAAAGCGAAGCCTTTAGTTCTAGAATTGGAAACCCAGTCTATTTGGTCAGTTCGATCGCGGAATTTGAGTCTTTCTGTATTTTCGGAATATGAGTGTGTGACTTGTTCTAATGGATCCTATTGATAGTATAGAGAGAAGAGCTCTCTCGTCTTGAGATAGGTCTTTAGCTCGTCGGATATTCATTTGAGTATCCGGAGCACGGGAATATATGAAGAGCGCAAAGTATTCGAACTATGATTCATACTCAGGAGTTCGACCTCGCAGCTACACCCAAAAGGATTCGTGAAAAGGCAACAATTGCAAGATTTGCCTCTTTGAAATTCCCGTTTACCCAAAAGGGAAACAGCAAAAGTCAGTTTCTTTTTTTTTGAGTCCTTCTATCCATTCCGTGACTCATTGACTAAGTGATGATCCCACGGTTCTTACTCATGGAATCCCTGGATTTAGGTTATGCAGGGTTGGGGGAATCATCCCACTTCTAGTATGAGTCTGAGGTTTCAATCGATTCATAGGGTCTTAACAAGAGAATTCCTATATACTCAAAAAAAGAATCAAGAAAACAAGAGAAAGGGCACATTCCTACAATACAAAAAAGAAAAATTCTACACAATAAAAAAAAAAGAAATAGGGAAAGGGAAGATTCAAGAGGCTACGAACCCTCAAGATAAAGATGGGCAAGCCGACTTGATTTTTTGGCATTCTAACCACAAGAAGGGCTTTCGGATTTGGACCCTTTCCGATCTTCAGAGAAGATTGAATTAGAGGGTTTGTAAGTTTCAAACTTTCTATTCCATATCCGTTTCAACCAATACAGTATTGGGGTCTTTTTGTTTGAGCTGTACGAGATGAAATTCTCATATACAGTTCTCGGAGGGGGGTGCCTAGCTTTGGGTTACCTATCTCAATAAAGTATATGATTGGTTCGAAGAACGCCTCGAGATTCAGGCGATTGCAGACGATATAACGAGTAAGTACGTACCCCCTCATGTCAACCTATTTTATTGTTTAGGGGGAATTACGCTTACTTGTTTTTTAGTACAAGTAGCTACCGGATTTGCTATGACGTTTTACTACCGCCCTACTGTTACTGAGGCTTTTTCTTCTGTGCAATACATAATGACCGAAGCCAACTTTGGGTGGTTAATCCGATCAGTACATCGATGGTCAGCAAGTATGATGGTCCTAATGATGATC